ATAGAAATGTGTTCGCTCAAGAAAAGCTCCAGAAGATGTTAATCGTAAATAAGAAGATTGTTTACGAAGAAAAACTAATACAAATTCGCATTCAGATACATAAGAATTATATGGGAACCGAAATAGTCTTTTATTTTCTTTTGAAAAAAGAAAAATAGAATTATTCGGAGTAATAAGACTATTCCAATTATGATATTCGTGAAGAAAGAATCGCAATAAATGTAAAGAAGGAACATCTTGGATCCAGAATTGAAGGATTTGAACCAAGATTTTCAGATGGATGGGATAAGGTATTAGTATATCTGACACATAATTTAAATGCGATAATTTGTCCTCCAAAAAGGGAAATATTGAATGAATAGATCGTAAATTCAAATTCTGAGATTTTGGTATTTTTTTTTCTTCGAGGGAAGATACTAATCGCAGCAAGAATGGAATTTCCACAATGACTGCAAAACCTTCCAATATCATCTGAGAATAAAAATGAAAATAAAAATAATTGTTGTGCCCAACGAATCGATTTTGGTTAGAATCATTAACCGAATAAATCAAATAATTCTGTTGATACATTCGAATAATTGAACGTTTCACAAGTACTGAACTAGATTTATTGTCATAACCAAAAATTTCCGTGGATTCGTAAAAAATCGAACCATTTAAACCACGATCATGAAGAAATGTGTAAATATACTCCTTAAAGAGAAGCGGATATAGAAAGTGTTGTTGCAGAGATCTATCTCTTTCTAAATATCCTTGTAATTCTTCCATTTACATTTCTACTTGAACCAGAGGCGGGACCTATTTCATTTTTGGGGTTATCAAATGATACATAGTGCAATATGGTCAGAACAGGGTATGTATTATGTATATAATTACAGTAAGAAAAAAATATATATCCCGCAAACAAAGGAAACAGGGGAGTCCAATCAACAGATCTTTTTCCTCTCCTTTTCTATCCAATTGGTTTATGTTCGTTATAATTACAAGAGGGTAAAAAATCCTTTATTTTTGCAACTCGATCGCTCTTTTGACTTTGGAATAAATTCTCTTTATCAGTATACTGTTTCTTCTACACATTCGTCTCCAATCCATAATAAAGAATAATTAGGATTCATTAAAAAAAAAAAAGAAAGAAAATCAATGGTCCACTCACAGAAGAACCCACCCTTTCCCGCATCAGGCACTAATCTATCTTTAACGTCTAATTAGATCGGGTAATCATTCAAATTAAGAACAAAAGCTCGTTGCTTTTTATTTCACCAGAATTAGAGCCATAGGGCTCTATCCATTTATTCACTAGACCCAACTGTAAATGTGAATTTTTTTTTTTCACTTCCAAACAAAAAGAAAAAAAATTGTAACGATCCGGTAAGGATAAACTCAAAGTTCTACTTTAATTAAATAATATTTAATTAAATAATTAATTTAATAATAAAATAATAATATTTTATTACGACATGCTGTTTTTTCCATTCATTACCTTTGAGGATCAGTCGTGGTCTTATAGACTCTACCAATAGTCTGGACGAATCTGTTGCTTCATCCAAATGTGTAAAAGATCATAGTCGCACTTAAAAGCCGAGTACTCTACCGTTGAGTTAGCAACCCGAATAAAAATAAAATAAATAGGATATATATGTAAATACGGTCAAAATAAAAAAGTCAATTGAATTGCACTGCACGACCCCGTCAAAACATTGAACTAGAACAAATCGAAAAGAAAGATTTGTTTTTGTTGATCAATTAAAAACACCAAAATACCAAAATGGACAGATCGGATTAAACAACAACAGATTCCCAATAGAGATGTCCAAATTGTGACAAACCGCCATTTTATTTATCAATTTTCTTTTCTTTTTCGTTAAGAAAATACATCTTGTATGCCAGTAAATCCGGCAGGGCAAACCCATCATTTGACTGAAGTGAAGTAAAAAAAAACCAATATGAGGTGTAGATAAACGGATCTATTTATCTACGATCGAATTATATTTCTTCGATGCACCATTGTCAATATGAATCCAATATTAAGAAAACATATTTAAGTAAATCAAATAAGGACTTGTGTTGGATTGGCACAACATAAACATAAATAAGAAATTTGGATGAAAAAAATACGAAAGAGGTAAAGTAAAGAAAAAATCTCGGGTTTATTCAATCAATAGAGGTACAATAAGCAAGATTAACCCCTTGTTTGTTGGTGGATTCCCGCAACAAACAAAACAAGAAAAAAAGTAAATTAAGTATGAATACAGCAAGAAAAAGGCAAATTGTGTGTAAATAATTACACAAAGATAGATACTAGTTACCCCCCCTCCCTTTTTTATTTATTAATTTTTTGTTTTTTTACTTTAATTAACTCGAATCGAAGTTCTTTCTTGAAATAATTCTGCCTTCCTTAAAATATCACAAACAGTTCCCGTAGGTTGAGCACCTTTTTCAAGGAAATATAGAATAACAGGAACATTTAAATAAGTTTGATTCTTTATCGGATCGTAAAAACCTACTTTTCTAAGATCTCTTCCTTCTCTTCGGGATCGAACATCAATTGCAACGATTCGGTAGATGGCTCATTGGAATAGATGTAAATAAACAATGCCCCCCCTAGAAACGTATGGGAGGTTTTCTCCTCATACGGCTCGAGAAAAAAGGATTCTAAATTTCTGTATATGTATATAATGGCAAATGGATCCATAAAATCATGAATTAGACTATGATTTGAGTCGTTTTTTTATTCTTCCTTACAGAAAAAAAGAAATCTCATTCGTACTCATAACTCAAGTTGGGTAATTCTGACAGAGTTCGAAGGGAAACCCTTAGACATTTATTGAGCCGTCTCTAACCTCTTTTGTTTGTCTCATCTCGAATCTATTTTTATTCCTCATTCTGATTCAATTGTTGAGACAATTGAAAATAGTGTTTACTTGTTCCGGAATCCTTTATCTTTGCTTTGTGAAATCATTGGGTTTAGACATTACTTCGGTGATCCTTACTCCTTTCAAAAGAGCAGCAACATACCTTTTTGTTTTTTGTTATTTTTTTCTATACTTTCTATACTATAGAAATAGAATATGAACTATAGAAATAGAATATGAACGGTGGATTCCCTTGTGATACACTTTTGATCGAAATAGTTTTACCAATTCTGAAAAATTTTACTTTTTATTTTTCAAACTTCTTTGATTTTTCGATCTTTTAACCTTTCGATTTATATATTGAGGATATATTTACAAAGTTGGTCTAACTTATTGATAGTTACTAACCCTAGATTCTTCCCCCTGATAAACGAATCAATCCTTTCTGCTCGAGCTCCATCATGTACTATTTACTTACAACCTAACACAAATTAGGTTCCTAACAGAGCAGAACAAACTATGTCGAGCCAAGAACATCTTCATTCCTATAGAAAATGGTGGATGTAAGAATCCACAGCCGATCATGTCCTTCAAGTCGCACGTTGCTTTCTACCACATCGTTTCAAACGAAGTTTTAACATAACATTCCTCTAATTTTATTTCAAACCGGTATGTAATTGATTCAATATGGAATCATGAATAGTCATTGGCTCAACCGGTGTGTGTATACCGGTATATAATAGTACATACTTTCTATCTATCTATCTATGGATAGATAAGTATTTATCCGGGGAAGGCTCAGCAAGGATCCAATTTATTTAACTCTATATTCTATCATATGAATGAAACATATTTCTAAAAAAGACGAATAAAAAAGTTTGCTTAAGACTTATTTACATCTTAAAAAGATTATTCGGGACGATCAATCATGAAGGATCCATTTTTCTCGAACAAATAAACTATAAACCTCAAAAGAAGAACCTTTAATATTAATAGATTTGCAATCCCGGAAAAAAATCAATTATTAATAAAACTTTTTTATTTTATACAATACAGATTTTATTTTACTTCAGGTTCAAGAATTTTTCTTTTCCATCAATTCCATAAAGTCAAGTAGATGCAATATACGAATTTCCCCCCAATCGCTACATTACATTGATTTACAATTATTCATTTGAACCGGATAAGATATAAGATGAACCAGATAAAATACAAAAAAGTGGGGTCCAGATCAATTCGTTTTTACTATTTTTTTCCCACACCAGCTTTAGAAGTTTTAAGACCAGTGATGAAATTAGTACCAAAAACTCCCTACTCTTTAGTCTCCACATAGACTGTGGAATTGGGATACCCCATTTATTTACTTTAGGCTTTTTACCCTTGGTAAGGGAATAAAGAGGCCTTTCTTTCATTCACATTTCGATTCAGAATGCTTCGTGTGAGAATTGACATTTCATAGATATGGGACATAAAGTTTCCATAAGTAACTAACTTTAAAATGAATATTGAGTAGTACGAGCATATCCTGAATGTGAATGATAAACCCAGAATTTCTTTTTTGAATTAAAAAAAAAAAGATATTTATTTCCGCCCACATTTGACACTTGATTACGTTTGTGAGAAACCAAATGAAAGAAAAAATATGATTCTAAGAATCATTCTTAGAATTCAGAACAAAAGATTGTTCTCGTTAACAATTTTATGTTTCATGTGGGATACAATGTGATCCAATCTTTCGTTTCTGATGGAAACGATCTGGGACGGAAGGATTCGAACCTCCGAGTAACGGGACCAAAACCCGCTGCCTTACCGCTTGGCCACGCCCCATTTCGAATTTCTATTCGACACTAATAAACATTAATATTGGTATTGGTTATTCGTCAATCCCAACCCAATAAATACATCGGGAATATATTGTTGCTAGGATTCAACACATGTAGATATAGAATCAAAAAAATTCATTGATCATTACATGGAATTCAGTTAAGATATTGTATGAAAATGGAATTCCTTGTATTCTCATTTGAGAATGGAAGGAAGGATTTTTATTTGGGAGAGTTCGAAGAAAAAGAAAGATTTTTTGACTTGTCTTTTTTTTCCCTTATAAAAAAAACTCAATCAGAATAAAATTATCTAATCTACAAGAACGAAATTCTGTTATGCTTAATATCTTTAGTTTAATCTGTATCTGTCTTAATTCTGTCTTTTATTCGAGTAGTTTTTTCTTCGCCAAATTGCCCGAAGCTTATGCCTTTTTAAATCCAATCGTAGATGTTATGCCTGTCATACCTGTACTTTTTTTTCTCTTAGCCTTTGTTTGGCAAGCTGCTGTAAGTTTTCGATGATTTAATACTCTGCTAAATTCATGATTTATTCGATAAATCAAAATTCTAAAAATTGATAAGACCAGATAAGTCTTACATTATGAACCCTCGATTCAAAAATAGAAATTCTTGTATATTGAATAACCGCGGCGATGAATTTTGATCAGCTTATTTCCTCGTTCTGACCTTACGGTGAGCAAAGATTTTATTAGGTTGCCTACAATACCTAATCATATGACAAGAAATTTTTGATAACGAAGGAATCAAAATCTTATTCCAAAGAAATTCGTGAAAATGACTTTCTTTTCAAAAAACACTTCATTTTTTGGGGGGTGTCATGTCAAAACAAAATAGTGTATGTGGTAAAAAAAAAAAATAAGTAATCTATTCCCTTTTTCAAAAAAAAAAAGATCTTGGAGATTGTGTAATGCTTACTCTCAAACTATTCGTTTATACAGTAGTGATATTCTTTATTTCTCTCTTCATCTTCGGATTTTTATCTAATGATCCAGGGCGTAATCCTGGACGCGAGGAATAAAAAAAAGATATTTTTAGTTTTTCCTGCTTTTTCGAAATTTTTTTCTTATGATTTTATGTATTCCATACATTTACCTATGCTATGATAAAATCAAGGGATCGAAATTCCTTCGAATTCGAAAGTCTCAAGTAATCAGAAGAAGCGGAGAGAGAGGGATTCGAACCCTCGGTACGAATAACTCGTACAACGGATTAGCAATCCGCCGCTTTAGTCCACTCAGCCATCTCTCCCCATCCCCATTTAAAAATGGAAAATTTTTTATGTGATGTGACACGTGAAGTAAAAAACCTTCGTTTTCCTTTTTTATTTATCTATTTTTTTTTATATATATTCTTTTATTTATATTCTATTAAATTATATTCTTTATTTATTATAATTATAAATTTATATAATAAATATATAAATTTATAATAAATATATAAAAATTTTATATTATATATAAAGAAAAAAAAAGAATAAAGATATATAAAAAAAGATATAAAATAAAGATATATAAAATATAGATATATAAAATATTATAATGTTTATTTATATAACATATATAAATAAACATTATAATATAACTTATAAGTTATTTTATTATAAACTACTTTTTATGTTATTTAAGTAAGCTTTCTGCTCTTCGCCGCCTATTTAAGTCCCCGGCGGGACGAAGTGTCAACGCTAGAATTTTCATGATTCTGGTGCTATCTTGATTGCGCCTCACTCTTTTGTTCGACAAATGGTCCATTCATATACAATAATAAATATGTAGCGGGTATAGTTTAGTGGTAAAAGTGCGATTCGTTCTATCAAAAACTTAATTAAATAGTTAAGGGGTCTTTCAGTTTCATATTCCGATCAAAAACTTTATTTCTTAAAAAGGTTTAATCCTTTACCTCTCAATAGCATATTTGAGGAAGAATATACATTCTCACGATTTGTATCCAAAGGCCAATTAGAAATTGAATAAAAAAGATTGGATTATGGATATGGAGTCGCGAAGCATAATTTTTTTGAATTGGATTAACTCTTCCAATTGAATGAGTATGAGTAAAGGATCTATGGATGAAGATATAAAAGTTTATTTCCAATCGTAACTAGATCTTCAATTTTTTTTTTGTAAAAGGGAAATTGAAGCCAAATAGCTATAAAACGATGGTTTTGGTTTACTAGAACCATCAGCATATTGTTTCAGCTCGGTGGAAACCAAATTTTTTTCCTCAGGATCCTGCGAGTGGAAATAGGGAACGAAGTAACTAGACTAAATGGATTTAGTATAATCCCCCTCCTCTAGAGGGATCATCTAGAAAGCAAGTAGCTTTGGACGGATTCATGCAGAAAAGCTAACATAGATGTTATGGATCTAATTTTTCTCTTTGGGAATACATCGATCTTCTATAAAGGAGCCGAATGAAACCAAAATTTCATGTTCGGTTTTGAATTAGAAACGTTAAAAATGATCAACCGACGTCGACTATAACCCCTAGCCTTCCAAGCTAACGATGCGGGTTCGATTCCCGCTACCCGCTATATATTCTTTATTATATATGCTTTTTATTATACATGCATCATCAATTTGGATATGCATCCTTGTTTTTTTTATTCCCTAAAATATTTTCCGTGTAATCGTTTTTTATCCGAACAAGAGAAAGGAAGAATACGAAAGAAGAAAATAGGAACGAAAAGCGTCCATTGTCTAATGGATAGGACAGAGGTCTTCTAAACCTTTGGTATAGGTTCAAATCCTATTGGACGCAATTTATTTCCATCTATTTTTAAAAATGGCTATACCAAGAAACCTTTT